GTAGCGGGAATCGAACCCGCATCGTTAGCTTGGAAGGCTAGGGGTTATAGTAGACGTTGATTCATCATTTTTAACGTCTCTACTTCAAAACCGAACATGAAACTTTGATTTCATTCGGCTCCTTTATGGAGGGAAGGGGAAGGATGGGATCAATAAATGAAGAATGAAAAGGAAGGCAGGAGCGAAATAAAAATTCGGCCCATAACATCTATGTTAGCTTTTCTGTCTGGTTAGCTTTTCTGTCTGACTGCATTCAAAAAAATTCGCTTTCTAGATGATCCTTCTAGAAAGAAGGGAAGGGTGGGATTATAACACTCTTTCTAGTTACTTCGTTCTATATTTCTATTTTGGAGAATCCTTAGGAAAAGTTTTTTCTTTTTCCACCGAGCTAAAACAAGAAAGACGTCGATGCTTCTAGTAAACTAAAGTTATCGTTTAATAGCTATTTTGCTTCAATCTATCCTATCAAAAAAATTTGGAAGATTTAGTTACGATTAGAAATACACTTTTCTATCTTTATCCATGGATCCTTTACTCATACTTATTCAATTGGAAGTATTGATCCAATTAAAAAAAATTATGTTTCGTAATTTCATAATCCAATTTTTCAATTTCTAATTGACCTTTGGAGACAAATCACGAGAATGTATATTAGTCCTCGAATATTTCATTGAGAGGTAAAGAAAGGATTAAATCCTTTTAAGAAATAAAGTTTTTAATCGGAATATGAATCAAACCGAAAGACCCCTTAACTACTGAGGGGGTTAATAGAACGAATCACACTTTTACCACTAAACTATACCCGCTACAATGTGATTATTGTATATAAATATATAAATGGACTCTTTGTCGAACAGGGGACTCGGGCGTCCTCAAGATAGGATCAGAAAAAATCCTGAAAATTAGAGTGTTGCCGTGTTTTGTCAGAAGACTTGATAAAATTAGAAAAGGGGGTACTCATTAGCTTTTTCTTTTTATTATTTATTCTAGCCAAATAATTTTTATTATTTATTAATTTATTAATTTTATTAATATAATAAATAAAAAGAAAAAAGAGGAAGAAGTAAGAAAAGAAAGAATACAAATGACTTTTTGGTTCTATATTATATCATAGGAACGGAAATAGTCCTTTTTCTGCTTCTGATTGTTGTTTCACTTTAATAACAAAATTTTTTTGCTACAACAAAGGAGATCGCGGAATTCTAGGAATCATAGATAATCATAGATAAAAAATCATTTATTTGAAAAAAAAGAGCCCGGCCGGGTCGGTCTGACCAGGCCAAGCCGTGGAAATTGGAAATCAAAAAAGCCCCTTTTAATATCTAATATCAAAGAGATATTTTTTTTTATTTGAAATATCTCTATAGACTATAGAACCCTTTCTTTATCTTTATTATTTGATATATATTTGTTTATTCTTTATTTTTATATAATATAAATAAAATAAATAAATAGAAATAAATGGATAAATGGAATTGTTGATAAAAGAGTTGTATCTATATAATAATCTATTTATTTGTTATTTGAATTTCTATTTCAAATAGATTAGATTATATAAAATATATAAAAAAAAAAAAATAAAGAAAGAATAAAATTAAAATAAAGAGGAGCTTTTTTTTTCAAGCATTACTTTTTGTGAACTGTAACATAGTAATTATCCCTTTTCAATTAGGAGAGATGGCTGAGTGGACTAAAGCGTCGGATTGCTAATCCGTTGTGCGAGTTATTCGTACCGAGGGTTCGAATCCCTCTCTTTCCCTTTCGGTTTTTGACAGTGGAATAGATCAATCAAATCCTAATACCATTTATCAAAATGAAGCAAGGAACCCCACTTTTTTTGTTTTATTCTTCGCGTCCGGGATTACGTCCTGGATCATTAGATAGGAATCCGAAGATGAAGAGCGAAACAAAGAATATTACTACGGTGTAAACAAAGAGTTTGAGAGTAAGCATTATACAATCTCCAAGATCATTTTCTTTTTTCAAAAAAAAAAAGAGAGAATAGATTCCCTGTTTTTAGACCACATATCCTATCTTGACCTTGACACCAAGAAATGAAGCGGTTTCTAGAAATTCTAGAAATAGAAAAGAGTTTTCAGAAATTCATTTGCAATAAGAGTTGAGTCTTTCATTACAAATGAATTTCTTTCATACCAACAATTAGATATTGTGGTGGCCTCTAAGTAGTGTTTTCGGTCAAAAACGGGTCAGAATGAGGAAATGGGGTAATCCAGATTTATCACGGCTATCAAAAAATTTCAAAGTTTGAATTGAGGGTTCGTTCATACTATAAGACTTATCTGATTTTTTCAATTGTTGTCATTTTTTTTTCTCGAATAAATCATGAATTTTTCTAGGACAGTATTAAGGATCTCATCGAAAACTTACAGCGGCTTGCCAAACAAAGGCTAAGAGAAAAAAGAAAAGAGGTATTACTGGCATAACATCTACGATTGGATTCAAAAAAGCATAGGCTTCGGGCAATTTGGCGAATAAAAAACTACTCGAAAAAGGGGTAGAATTAAAACAGATACCGATCAAATTAAAGATATTAAGCATAACAAAATTTTGTTCTTGGAAATTATTTTGATTGAGTTATTAATATGTTCTTGAGATAAGGAAAAAATGAAGAAAGGAAAATAAGTCTGATTAAAACATATTTCTTTGAACTCATCCAATCAAAAAAGCCCCTCAATTTTTAGAAGAGAATTGAAGAAATGATACTTTCATACAATATCTTAATTGAATTCAATGTAATGATCAATAAATTCGGTTGAATTCTATATCTATACATGTCAAAATCCTAACAATAAACTAATCCATTCCATACATAGATATTTAGGAACTGGAATTGACGAAAAAGGGATACCCATATTATTCTTTAGTAGTGTCAAATAGAAATCAAAATGGGGCGTGGCCAAGTGGTAAGGCAACGGGTTTTGGTCCCGCTATTCGGAGGTTCGAATCCTTCCGTCCCAGAGTATACTCGTTTTCTATATCAGAATAAAGATAAAAGAAAAAAATGGATCTTTCTTAACTACCTTATAAGATAAGAATAGAAGAGTCAAATATCGGAGAGAATGTGATTGATGTTTTTGATTTTCAATGATTTAGATAAGAATCTTTTCTTTTTTTTTTCAAAAATTCAATCGAGTTCAAATAAATAATAAATAAGACACAAATGTATCCAGTTACATTTGTGATCCAGGTAGGATGGAAACATGGATTATAAGGGTTTGACTTTTTTTTTTTTAAAAAAAAAAAAGTCAGATGGGCCTTTCATCGTATACTTTGCTTCTCCCTTTCTTAATTTATTTGCTTAGACCTTACGTCCCCCAATCTACTTGAATTTTCAACGATACATTTTCATATTAAATCGAAATACAAAAGCAGTCTCTCTATTCTCTATCAGTTAAATAAGACAGACCAATTCTCATTATTCTCTTTTTATTTATGAATCCTAAACAAGAGGGCGGCTTCGTTCTGGTCCTAATTGAATTCAATCGATGGGATTACGTTCCTTAAGACGAGTTTAGATTCAAAAAAAAAAAAATAGATTGCATTCATATAAGAAAAATGGGGTTAATTTGAATTCTTACTCAGACTTTTTCTTCATAATAGATTCATATTTCATATATAATATAATAATAAAATAAGTTTAATATAAGTATATTAGGAAGAACTATAGATTACTATGTACCGACTGAACCAATGACTATTCATGATTCCATAATTGAATCAATTACATATCTATTCTAAACTAGAGGAATGTTATTATGGTAAAACTTCGTTTGAAACGATGTGGTAGAAAGCAACGTGCGACTTGAAGGACATGATCGATCGGCTGTGGGTATCAAAACCACCACTTTTTATTATATAGAAATATAGGTGCTCTTGGCTCGACATTCTTTCTTCTGTTCTATTAGAACCCGTGTTTTTGTTGGGTTGTAATGTAAATAGTATAGGATGAAGCTCGAGGAGAAAATATTTATTCATTTTTAAGGGGAAAGGATCTAGGGTTAGTTAATGCAAATCAATAAGTTGGAACAACTTCGTACGTAAGTCTATTTTTGATATAGAAATTGAAAGGGTCCGACTCAAATCATTTTCAAACCAAAAAGCAAAATTGTTGGAATTGGTAAAACTCTTTCGATCAAAAGTGTATCATGCGGGAATCAATTGTTCATATGATTCTTTGATAGAAAGAGATCACAAACACAAAAAAGAGAAAAAAAGGGTATGTTGCTGCCATTTTTTGAAATGATTAAAGATCTCCGAAGTAATGTCTAAACCCAATGATTCAAGGCAAAGATAAAGGATCCTGGAACAAGGAAATACCGTTTTCAATTGTCTCAACCACTAGATTAGATCAGAATAAAGAACCAAAATAGATTCGAAACGAGACAAACAAAAAAGGGTTAGAGACCACTCAATAAAAAAAAAATACCTAAGGATTTTTGGAGCTATTTGAGAGTTATCCAACTTGAGTTATGAGAGTACGAATGTTTTTTGCTTCTTCGAAAAAATAAGAAGGAAAAAGAAAGGGTAAAAAGAAGGGGTTAAATGTCTAATGGATTTGCTGGATTTATGGATCTATTTGACATTCTAATTTCATGCATAGACATAACTTCTAATCATTTTTTCTCGAGCCGTACGAGGAGAAAACTTCTTATACGTTTCTGGGGGGGGGGGTATTTATTATTCAATTCCATCTATTCTATCCCAATGAGCCGTTTATCGAATCGTTGCAGTTGATGTTCGATCCCGAAGAGAAGGAAGAGATCTTAGAAAAGTGGGTTTTTATGATCCGATATATAATCAAACCTATTTAAATGTTCCCGCTATTTTATATTTCCTTGAAAGGGGCGCTCAGCCTACAGGAACTGTTCATGATATTTTAAAGAAGGTGGGGGTTTTTACGGAACTTAAACTTAGTTTTAGTTAAAAAAATTTCATTAATTAAAAATTTATGAAATACAAAAAAGAGGGTGTGGATGACTCATATATAGCTTTGTATAAATTTTTCTTTATTATTTCCTCCCCCTCTTTTCCTTTACTCTATTCATACTTTTTTTCTTAGTATTTTATTTCTTATAATAAAATACTAAGAAAAAAAAATAAGAACAAAAATTGAAATCCATTTTTTTATTGTTATAGTTTTTTTTATTCTTTGTATCACCATTTATATTAAACATTCACAATCATATTGACAACAATGTATCGAACAAATATAATTCGATCGTGGATAAATAGATCCATTTATCCTTATCCATGTTCCAGAGATTGGGTTTTTTACTTTATTCAAATGATAGATTCTTTGAATTTGTTGTGATACAAGAAATGAAATTCTTTTTTGCGTGATACAAGAAGTTTTTTTTATTAATGGATAATAATGGGTAAGACGAGAGGCGGTCTATCAATTTTCACTTTTTCTAGTTCTATGTTTTTATTTTATATGAAAATTTCTTGTATTTTTAGCGGATCTGAACATTTAATTGAATGTTCAGAATCAAGTAGAAATTTGTATTTTATTCAATTTCTTGCTAATAGAATGTTTTGATTGCGTTATGAAATTCCATTTTTGATTTCGGTCATATCTCCACATTCTATTTTTTGGGGGGTTGCTAACTCAACGGTAGAGTACTCGGCTTTTAAGTGCGGCTAGCATCTTTTACACATTTGTATGAAGAAAGGGATTCGTCCATACCATCGGTAGAGTTTGTAAGACCACGACTGATCCTGAAAGGAATATATGGAAAAAACAGCATGTCGTCTCAATAAAGAATTCAAAGAATCTATTTTTTTTTGTAACAAAAAAAATGAATTTAATTCAAAGTCGGGTCGAGTGAATAAATGGATAGAGCCCTAGGGACAAAATTATGGGGAAACAAAAAGCAACGAGCTTCTGTTCTTAATTTGAATGATTACCCGATCTAATTAACCGTTAAAACTAAATTAGTGCCTAATGTGGTAAAGATCTTTCTCATGAGTGGATTATTTATTTTTTTGAGTCCTAACTATTAGTTATTCCCTATTTATTATGGGTTAAGCATGAATGTGTAGAAGAAGCAGTATATTGATAAAGAAAAGATATTTTTTTTTTCAAAAATTAAAAGAGCGATTAGGTTGAAAAAAATAAAGGATTTCTAACCATCTTGTTATCCTAGAACAAACATACATCAATTAAATGGAAAAAGAGAGGATAGAGAATCTGTTGATGAATCTACCTGTCTTCGAGGTATCTATTTCTTTTTATTCTTACTATAATACCTTGGTTTGACTGTATCGCACTATGTATCATTTGATAACCGATTAGATCCCCCACCCTTGCTTTGGTTTTGGTTCAAATCGAGTTTGAAATGGAGGAACTTCAAGTATATTTAGAACTAAATAGATCTCGCCAATATGACTTCCTATACCCGCTTATTTTTCGGGAGTCTATTTATGCGCTTGCTGATGATCATGGTTTAAATAGAAATAGATCATCAATTTTCTTGGAAAGTGTGGGTTATGACAATAAATCCAGTTTACTAATTGTGAAACGTTTAATTACTCGAATGTATCAACAGAATCATTTGCTTATTTCTGCTAATGATTCGAAACAAAATAAATTTTTTTGGCACAACAATAATTTGTATTCTCAAACGATATCGGCAGGATTTGCAGTCATTGCGGAAATTTCATTTTCCCTACAATTAGTATCTTACTTACAAGGGAAAGAAGTAGCAAAATATCATAATTTTAAATCAATTTATTCTATATTTCCTTTTTTAGAGGACAAATTCTCACATTTAAATTATATGTTAGATGTAGTAATACCTCACCCCATCCATCTTGAAATTTTGGTTCAAGCCCTTCGCTGCTGGTTAAAAGATGTCTCTTTTTTGCATTTATTACGGTTTTTTTTCTACGAGTATTGTAATTTGAAGAGTCTTATTACTCCAAAGAAATCCATTTCTATTTTGAATCCAAAATTCTTCTTGTTCCTATATAATTCTCATATATGTGAATGCGAATTCATTTTCCTTTTTCTCCGTAACCAATCCTATCATTTACGATCAACATTTTCTGGAGTCTTTCTTGAACGAATCTATTTCTATGGAAAAATCGAACATCTTGTAGAAGTCTTTTCTAATGATTTTCAGGACAACCTATGGTTGTTCAAGGATCCCTTCATACATTTTGTTAGATATCAAGGAAAATCTATTCTCGCTTCAAAAGATACGCCTCTTCTAATGAATAAGTGGAAATATTACTTTATCAATTTATGGCAATATCATTTTTACGTGTGGTCTCAATCAGGAAGGGTCCGTATAAACCAATTATGCAAATATTCTCTTGACTTTCTAGGCTATCTTTCAAGTGTGCGATTAAATTCTTCAGTGGTACGGAGTCAAATGCTAGAAAACTTATTTCTAATAGATAATACTAGGAAGAAGCTGGATACAAAAATTCCAATTATTTCTCTGATTGGATCATTGTCTAAAGCGAATTTTTGTA